TATTAAAATTATTATTGAAAATTCTAATATTCCAGTTATTATTGATGCAGGAATTGGTACTGCAAGTGAAGCTAGTAAAGCTATGGAACTAGGTGCTTCGGCAGTTTTATTGAACACTGCAGTAGCTAAGGCCTCTTCTCCTAATTTAATGGCAGAAGCAATGAAATCAAGTGTAATATCCGGTAGAATTGCATATTTAGCAGGACGTATGACAAAAACAATTCAAGCTCAACCCAGTTCACCTACGGATAGCATATCATTTATATAGTGTTTCTTAGTAAATAGAGGTATTATGATTCTAATAATAGATAACTATGATAGTTTTACTCAAAATTTAGTACAGTGTGTTGGAGAGTTAGGTTTTGAAATTCAAGTAAGTAGAAATGATGACATTAGCGTTAATGATATTATTAAAATTAATCCTACACATATTATCCTATCTCCTGGTCCGGGTAATCCTTGTGATACAGGTATTTCTTTAGCAGTTATTGAGTATTATGCAAATAAAATTCCAATCCTTGGTGTATGTTTAGGACATCAAAGTATAGCTTATGCGTATGGAGGCCAAATCAAGCAGTTAATTGAGCCCGTTCATGGCAAAATTACTGAAATTATTCATAATAACCAAGATATATTTAAACAGGTGCCAAATCCATTTTTGGCTACTCGTTATCATAGCTTGGTAATTGATAATATAAATGTGCCTAACGATATAGAGATTACAGCATGGACACGCGAAGGAATTATTATGGGTTGCCGCCATAAGAATTATTCTTTACTAAGAGGTGTACAATTTCATCCAGAAAGCTTGTGGACTTATCAAGGAAGATCTATAATAAGAAATTTTTTGTTAATTTAGTTAAAAGTGTATTTTATCATATAAGTATTTGTATACAGCAAGTGAAAAAGTACTATATGCTTTTTGAATACAGATGAAATCTTCTTCAAAACTTAGTTTTGCCCTATTAGTTATACCAGTTATACTAAGTGATTGTTTTTTTTTGGATACACATGATATCCATATCTGAGAGTAAGATAAGTAACTAACGACAACACTAATCATTAGTATTAGAAAACCAATATAAACAATTGGAAGACCCGGATCTGTTTTTATTTGTAAGCCAGTGCTTGTCATAATTTCTTCGATGGTAATATTTTTGCTATTAATTTTTATAGTTTTATGTAAATTTATTGATGTTATGAGGTTCCCAGATGAATTATATATTAAAATTTTATCGTTTAGGCTAGTAATTATGAAAAAAATCTGTTCTATGTTATTTAGAGGAAGATTGCAAATCCAAATATATGTATTTCCTAACTTAGTTTTTTTTAGTTTCTGTTCTATAGTATTTGAATCAATTTTGATTCTTAGAGAATCAATTTGCCAATCCGTTTGATAAAGTGTAATATTATTAAATATTAGTGGCGAGTTGACATAAATTTTTTTTCTTATTATGTCTCTACCATTGTGATTTAACAGCAAGATATCAGAATAAAATTGCTTAATTGAATTATCCTGATTGTACTCAATATAAAAATTTTCTACTCTTCCAAGTAAATCTTTTGGTAATGAGCTTTGGAGTCCCGATTTAATAATATTTTGTATATGAAATAACTCACCACTTGGTATCATTTGTTGTGTTGTAAAACCGCCAAAGAAGCCGGCCATTGAACCAGTTAAAGTTAGTATAATACTTATGTGGACAAAAACGGGAGCAATTCTACCAACTAATCCTTTGTATGAGTAAATACGGTTTTTTTTATGAAATACATAGTAATATTTTGAGTTTAAAGAAGAGATGATGTTTGTTAAAGATTCTATTTTAAATAAGTTTACTGATGTACAATATTTTGCTTTGTTTGTTTCGGGCATAAATTTCCAATTTCGTGCATTTCTTAAAGCCGGTAATTGACGTGAAAAAGTGCATGTAATTAAGCTACAAAAAAATAATATTAAGATCAATATAAACCACCAAGTAGCATATATGTGATCTAAGCCTAAGTCAATAATTACTTTCCAATTAATAGGTTGAATTATGTGATGGCTAATTGGATAATGCAGCTGATAGTAATTAATACTTTGATCCTGTACTATAACTGTTCCAATCATACTGATAGCAGCAATAAAAAGTAACATAATTATTGATAGATTTAAATTGCTTAGTAATTTTGTTATATACCATTTTATATTTTTCTTATTTATGTATTTCATCTAGTATAGTAAAGAAATTGAATATATTAGTCTGCTTTATTTTATACAAATTTATGGTACTTATTAATTAATAAAAATATATTCTAGAAAAGAGAAAATGCCCATTCCAAGTATAAAGGATCCACTTATAGGCATAATAGAATTCCACATTTGTGATATAACTTTTATTTTACTATAATTAATTGCTGTTTCTAGTAGAATAATTACAGACATTATGTATCCTAGTATATAACAAAGAAGATAAATTATTTCTAGAAATATGTTCCCATTATTATATATTTTTAATAGAATACCTGTAATAACTGGTGTACTGCAGCTAAAAGAACTTAATCCAAAAATAAATCCAATAAGAAAATTAGAAATATTTGTCTTTACATTAAGTAGAGAAACTTGTAGTAAATTAAAGTTTAATATCTCTAATAAATTTAATCCTATGATAATAATTAACCCGGATGTAAAAATAGGTATATTTAACAGTCTACGATTATAAGTATTTATCACGAGACTTAAACTAATGATGCTAACCATACTACTGAATAAGCCAATAATAAAAATATATTTTTGTTGATTATCATTGATATATGAAATAATTATTGGTGTAATAGATATAAAGCACGGATTCAAACTCGTTAATAGTCCGCTTATAAATAAAAATATGAAAGTATATATCTTAGTATTATCTAGCTCCGAAGATAAAAATGGATAAATGACTTGTTGTATATAGTAAACTTGTATTTCGATTGTAGAGACAAAATTATTTATATTTAGCATGATAGAAATTTAATTTTTTAATTAAATTTTAAGTTTAACTCCCCAGGAAGGATTTGAACCTACGACCAATCGGTTAACAGCCGACCGCTCTACCACTGAGCTACTGAGGAATATCTTTACACATATTATCAAATAATGATGTATGTAACAAGCTTCAAATTTATAAATTATGATATTTATCTTTATTAAAAATACATGTATTAGATATTTAAGTTTATATATTATATTTATTAGGTCAACTTGTTTTTAAACTTAATAAATGATAAGGTATAGTACAAATATGAAGTAGAAAAAAGCGGACGTGGTGAAATTGGTAGACACGCTAGATTTAGGTTCTAGTGAGAATATCTCGTGAGAGTTCGAGTCTCTCCGTCCGCATATTGTGTAATAGTAACTATTTATGTTTTAGTGCCACCTCTGGAGCAATAATTTAATTGATCCATCTTTCAATTTTTCTTCATTTATTCTAATAAAACCTTGTTTTATACTTTCTTCAATAATTGAATTGTATGAATATCTTTGTGTGATTCTCTCTAATAGTTGTTCATATGGAGTGCCATATTTCCATAGTTGTAAATCTGCTACAAATAGAAATTCTACACCGTTCCAGATAAGCTCAAATAGATTTATATTGTTTTTTTTTACTTTTATGCTCATCACATATTTTAAATATAATTTATTTTGAGTCTGAACTTGAATATCTTCATAATCAAATCCCAAGTCTATTAATGTTCTTTTTAGTACAGTTTTATTTATTATACATGTTTTGATGCAGCTAAAGTGTGACATACAATTATTTTATATATTATATACTGTTAGAATAATTTAATTAAATTAACAATAAAGTACTTTAAATAGTCTCTATATTTTTATTATTCAATACAGTATATCTTTATCGATCCCTTGACAAAGGTCAAGTATAATATTTGTTTTTTATGAACTTACTGAGCTTTATAGAGAAAAATATCAAAATATTTTACATAATATATTTGTAGTTGTAATAATATATTTAACAAGCTCATGTTGATCTTGGGAAGTATCCTTACTTATCCTAAACAAATTTTAATTATTATGACTGCTACTTTAGAAAGACGCGAAAGCGCAAGCCTGTGGGAACGTTTTTGTGCTTGGATCACTAGTACTGAAAACCGCTTATATATTGGATGGTTTGGTGTTTTAATGATTCCAACTCTATTAACAGCTACATCTGTATTCATCATTGCATTCGTTGCTGCACCTCCAGTTGACATCGATGGTATCCGTGAACCAGTTGCAGGTTCTTTACTTTACGGAAATAATATCATATCTGGTGCTATTATTCCTAGTTCTGCAGCTATTGGTATTCACTTTTATCCTATTTGGGAAGCTGCATCTTTAGATGAGTGGCTATATAATGGTGGTCCGTATGAGCTGATAGTTCTTCATTTTCTTTTAGGTGTATGTTGCTACATTGGTCGTGAATGGGAATTAAGCTACCGTTTAGGTATGCGTCCTTGGATCTCAGTTGCTTTTACAGCTCCTGTAGCAGCAGCAGCAGCAGTATTTCTTGTTTACCCTATCGGTCAAGGAAGCTTCTCTGATGGTATGCCTTTAGGTATCTCTGGTACATTCAATTTCATGCTTGTTTTCCAAGCTGAGCATAACATTTTAATGCACCCTTTCCACCAGTTAGGTGTTGCAGGTGTATTTGGTGGTTCTTTATTTAGTGCTATGCACGGCTCTCTAGTAACTTCTAGTTTGATCCGTGAGACAACTGAAAATGAATCAGCTAATAATGGTTATAAGTTTGGTCAAGAAGAAGAAACTTATAACATTGTTGCAGCTCATGGTTATTTTGGCCGTCTAATTTTCCAATATGCTAGTTTTAATAACTCTCGCTCGCTACATTTCTTCTTAGGTATGTGGCCTGTAGTAGGTATCTGGTTTACAGCTATGTCTGTTAGTACAATGGCTTTCAATCTGAATGGTTTTAATTTCAACCAATCAGTTGTTGATAGTCAAGGTCGTGTAATCAATACTTGGGCTGATATTCTTAATAGAGCTAATTTAGGTATGGAAGTAATGCATGAGCGTAATGCTCATAATTTCCCTCTAGATTTAGCTTCTGGTAATTCATTACCAGTAGCTCTAGTTGCACCTGCCGTTAATGGTTAATATTATCGTTATATTAATAATCTTAATTAACTATTAAATAATTAAAGTAAAAAAAAGAAACATACATTATTGTATGTTTCTTTTTTCATTACATAATCTTAATTATTCTATAATAAAGTGTTAGTGGTATAATATAGCTTTTTCTTGGATTGATTAAGTTAATTGTATTTAGTTTATCTAAATACAAATAATCTTGATATCTTTTGTTTTTATTTTTATTTAAAAATAGCTTATTTTTTATAAAAACAGTATTTTTAAACTTTTTATTAAAGAATAAAGATTTGATATTTCTGTGAATAAATAAGTTACTTTTCTCTTGAGTATATAGGTTATTGCTATTATATTTATTCTGTAAAGTTAAGTAAGAATGATTTTTACTATTAAAGATTTCTTTTAAACTTTGTCCTCTTCTTCTGCGTGTTAGTTCTACTAATCCTAATTCTGACAATTGAACTATTTGTGGTTTAGCATTGTCTAGTTTTAGTAAGTTACTAAAATGTTCTAATAATTGTAATTGATCTTGTTGAGATTGCATATCTATGAAATCAATAATAATCACTCCGTTGATATTACGTATTTTTAACTGGTATGCTATTTCAATTGCTGCATAAAAATTTGTTCTTAAAATAGTTTCTTTAGAATTATTAGATTGATTAAATGATCCAGAGTTAACATCTATAATAGTAAGTGCTTCACTGTTATCAATTACAATATGTCCACCAGATGATAATTTAACTTTTGGTTTTAAAGCTTCTAAAATAGTATTTTTGATATTAAATTGTTCTAAAATAGATTGAGATTTATTATATAACTGTAGTCTTATATTTGTAATTGGTGTAATACATTGCCACTTATGTAAATAATATTTAATATTTTTCAAACTTTTTTCAGAGTCAACAATTATTTTTCTTGTATTCTCTTCATAGAAGTCTTTCATGATTTTTTTTATTAAATCTTCTTCTTTATATATCAGTGAAGGAAAACGTGATGATATAGCAATCTTTTGTATAAAGCTCCACTGTTTTTTTAAACGTCTTAAGTCTTCTGAAATAGCATTCTCTGAAATTCCTTGTGAAGAGGATCTTATTAATATTCCCATATTTGCTGGCTTTAGTAAAACAGCTAAAGATTCTAGATATGTTCTTTCATTTTTGTCATAAATTTTATTTGAAATATATATTTTATTACAAAACGGTATTAGTACAATATACTTACTTGATAAGTGAATATTTGCTGTTAACCTAGGTCCTTTGTTGATAGTTGGCTCTTTAATTATTTGTACTAAAATTATTTGATTGATAGATAATATTTCATTAATATTATTTATATATCGATTTTTTTTGAGTGGCTTTATGTCACTAGCATGTATAAAGCCGCTTTTGCCATTTTTGCTTAGTTTTATAAAAGCCGCATTGATACTAGAAAAAATTCTTTGTACAATACCAATATATATATCATTAACTTGATAAGATTTATTGACAAGAATAATTTCTTGTATTTTATTATTTTGTAGAACGGCTGCTATATTATTAAAACGAGAAATTATTATTTTTTTTACCATTTCGAAAATATAGCTTAAAATATGGATAAGAAAAGAAAATTCTCATAAAATTGTCGATAAACAATATGTTTTTACTTGATAAGTCACAATAATAAAATTTGGATCAATATAGTATTTTGATATTTATGGGTATACGCTAACTTTTTTCCTTTTTTTATTTGAAATTTCAAATTTAACCACTCCCTCTATCATAGCAAATAATGTATCATCTTTTCCTTTTTTTACATTATAACCAGCTTTAAATTTACTTCCTCGCTGTCTTATTAATATATTTCCAGTTTTTACAATCGACCCTCCATATTTTTTAACTCCTAGTCTTTTGGAGTTGGAATCACGTCCATTTTTTGTACTTCCACTACCTTTCTTATGTGCCATAAAATTATTCTTTTTAGTATAATTAAGTTGATATGTCTTGTATTAATAATCTAGTTAATTGCTGTCTATGTCCTTGTTTACGTCTATAATTCTTTTTCGGCTTCATTTTAAGTATAGTAATTTTCTTACTTTTAAGATGCTTCAAAATTTTTGCCTGGATTGTAATGGATTTTATGCAAGGTGTTCCTATCCGTATATTTCCTTCCTGATTGATTAATAATACTCTGTTTAGATTAATAACATCTCCTGGTTCTCCCTTTATATAATTTAAGTCGTAAAATCTTCCAGCTTGAATCCATATTTGTTTACCACCAGCATCGATAATTGCGTATGTCATTTGATAATTTTTTAATAGGTATTATATTTATTTAATATGCGCAAAAAATTATTAATTATGATTAGATACACTATTCTTGTAATAATTATAGAGTATAAGATATATTTTTCAGTATATTTTATTTTCGAAAATTTTGGACTTGCTACTGATTTCTATCGAACTTCTTTGATGATACTTATAATTAATAAAAGATATCTTAATTCCAGGACTGTTTTTGCTTGTAAAATTATTTCCAGCTAAAATATAGCCGTCTGGTAATACAAATTTATAGCCTTGCTTAAGTCTCGCGTATAAGGGACCTACTGTTAAGTTAAAACTTTTTGCTTTATTTAACTCGAATTTACCATATGTCTCTTTATTTATAATATTAAATTCGAGTCTATATTTATCGTTAATAAGGGTATATACGTGATGTGTATAATTATTTATAATTAGTCCTGTTTTTATAACATGTAAGTATAAATTATAATGAAACTTAGTTTGTGAATATTTTTTACCTAATTCTATATATTTTTCTAGACCTGCAGGAGAATATATATGTAACCCTTTGCTTCTATTAATTAAGCTAAGACTTGATAGTAAACCTAATAATCCAGAGATATTCTCTACATGCAGTTCTGTGATAATGATTTTAGAAATTTGGCTAATTTTGATATTTTTATGTGCAAGTATATGCTGGCATCCTTGATTACAATTAAATATCCAAGTCTCTTTAAAATATTTAAAATTAAATGCAAAACTTGTATCTATATATAACTTATATGGATGCTTGCGCGTTAAATTAATAATTTGCATGCTTTATATGATAATCTTAATTATATTTATTTAACAGATCTTGTTAAGATATACTATCCATTTTTGCACTATCATTAATATAAATAAAATTAGTATTTTTGTTAGTTAATACCGATTTGGCTAAAGACAAAGCTTTTTGGCTACTAAGATAAGCTTTACGTTTCCAATTAGCTTTTCTTGAATTTGATTTTGATTTTGACGCACGTTTTTTAGGAACAGCCATTTTTATTTTTGTGTAGTAAATTATTAAGAGTATTTGTTTAATAATTATAAAATTATTTGTCTTATATTTAAAGTTTTCAAGCTTATTAACCATTGAATTATGTAATTCAGGGAATATATTTATAATTGATACTCCCTGCTCTATAATAAATATGTTAAATTTAGTAAGAATGGTTTTTATTACATGCTACGAAATTGTTGTAAAGCCACTCTACCAATATTGTACAAAGCCCAAGAGCCAGCTGCTAATACTGGGGTTAGCACTATTACTAGTCTTATATCGATTTCCATATATTTTGATTCCTTCAATAATTAAACAGATAAATTATATTATAATATTAAGAAGTTTATTAATGTAATTTCTCATTATTATGTTTTACTAATAGTATTATATTACCATACGTAAGTATTCTATGAAAAATGTAAAGGTTTACATATATATATGTAAAAGTATTGTTTTTATAAAGTCTCAATATGGATTAAAAAGTTTAGTTTATTTATTACTTATATAATATTTACATGAGAGATTTGCCTTTTACTTTAGATCAATTAAGAATTTTGAAAGCTATTATAAAAGAAGGAAGTTTTAAAAAAGCAGCTGATAGTTTGTATGTTTCCCAGCCAGCAATTAGTTTGCAAATTCAAAATTTAGAAAAGCAATTAAACATACCTTTATTTGAAAGGAGTCATAAGAAAGCTAAATTAACAGAGGCAGGAAGCTTATTACTGCGTTACGGAGGTAGAATTTTAGCTCTATGTGAAGAAACTTGTCGTGCATTAGAAGATGTACAAAATTTACAAGGTGGAACATTAGTAATTGGAGCTAGTCAAACAACAGGAACCTATTTAATGCCAAGGCTAATTGGTTTATTTAGACAGAGGTATCCACAAGTTAATGTACAGCTACAAGTTCATTCTACAAGATTAATCTCCTGGAGTGTGGCTAACGGCCAAGTTGACTTAGCTGTTATAGGAGGAGAAGTTCCTAGTGAACTTAAAGATGTTCTTCAAGTTACTTCATATGCAGAAGATGAGCTGGCTTTAATTTTACCAACGTCTCATACTTTTGCCAAATTGTCTGATATTCAAAAAGAAGATTTATATCGCTTGCGCTTTATTGCTTTAGATACCCAATCTACAATTAGAAAAGTTATTGATAAAGTGTTAAATCAACATGATATAGATAGTAGTAGGTTTAAAATAGAGATGGAATTGAATTCAATAGAAGCGATTAAAAATGCTGTTCAGTCGGGTTTAGGAGCAGCTTTTGTATCTGTATCTGCAATCGCTAAAGAGCTTGAATTGGGTATATTGCATTGGGCAAAGATTGAAAATGTAACTATTAAAAGAATGTTGTCAATTGTTGTAAATCCCAATAGATATAAATCGAAAGCAGCTGAAACTTTTAGTCAAGAAATTTTGACTTTATTTGTAACTCCATCCTAAGATAGAGAATTAAGGTTGTTTGCGATACAGATTATTATGAAACTATATATTAATAATTAAGATCTTTGACTTTGAAGCAATTGTGACTCAAAATTACCGATAGCTACGAAGCCTATTCTGAGTTTTAGCCATTGAATAAATTGTCCATCAAGAGAGATAATAGCTGCGCAAGGATTTATTAATTGTGCTTTAATAGATTTAAATTGTGGCAAGTTGATGAAATTAGGATTTGTAATAAGCCAAAAATCTATATCTTTATTTATACCTTTATAGTAATCTGTTCTTTCCCGTAAAATTTCCTCTATTGGCTCTTCATAAAGTAGAAAATTTTGACTTGCTACTGCAAAATAGTAATTGGGCATGTTGTTTCTTAGCAATTCTTTGTTATAAATGTTTATACAATAATCTAGTATACATTATTATGTTTAATTATGTGAAAAAAATCAACGTTTGAGTTAAGATTTAGTATGTATACTTATAAATCTTTATTAATGTTATAAAAGTAAATATGAATATTTTTGAAATATAAATTAATTAATCATTTGTGATAGTTAATTAAAATTTTTTATAGATGATAAAATAAGAAATCAAATGATAAGTTACTGGCCTAATAGGCAAAGTATTGAGTTGAATAATGAAGTTGCCCATTTATTTTTCAGTACAAGAAAGAAATTTTCCTATAATTTATTAAATAGAGCAAATAATAGCCTATATATAGATTTATTGGATAATGCTGCAAAAGATAAGCTGTTTTGCATTGTTTTATTAGAAGTTGAAAAATTAATTTTAGATATTACAGAAATCGATTTAAGTTTGAAAAATATTAAAATATTGAATTATAAAATTTTATATGACCTTATTCAAAAATCATTACAGAACTTTTTATCTAAATTAGATAAAGTTAAGAGTATTGTTTTAGAAAATCAAGAATCTAATTATTGGTACGCTACTTTAGCAGAACATAAGTTGCTATTAGAATATTTATTAGTTTATTTAGTTTTTGGATCTCTTTATATTGATTCGAATATCTTTGTTTTCGATAATATAAATACTCCGAAGCAGCATGTATCTATATTATTAGAAAATTTGATTATCCAAATTAGTGATCTAGTTATTTTTGCTATTTTTGAAAGTATTAATTCGCTATCTGAAATAACTTTCTTTCTAAAAGCAAATAATTTATGCAATACTTCATATACTTCTATTAGATCAATATCTTGTTTTCGCAATAGTTTAATTCTGCAAAATTTTAAATATTTATATTTCAGTCAACCAAAAGCTGTATATAGTTCACGTTATAAAGTTTGGTTAATAAGTTCTTATGGTCTAATACCAAAATATATTTCTATTTCAAGATTAGATGATTTATCAAGACTATCAATTATTCAATCATTATTTATTTATTGTATTGAAATACAAGATATATTAATTCCTTATATAGAAAAGATTTTGCTAATCTTAACAAAGGTAATAATATATATCTTAATCAATTTTTTAGGTAGCAGTATTATTTTTTGTATTCGTGCTTTATCATTAGGTATATATTATTTTCAAAAATAATTACACTATTAATGTATTATTTTTGAATCTTGATATTAATAATTATTTTATCTAGTATATTATATTGTAGATTAGATATTTATTAAAAGTAATGATGAGACATATAGATGATAGAAGATAGCTATGATCTTGAATCTATATATTTTTATGTTTTTAAAACTTTTTTAGTTACTATAGCTATAATATATATAGTTCTCAACTGAACTTATATTATTTATACATTGCATAAATTAAAATTCTAAAATACATACTAAGAATAATATTTATCTTATGGTCTTAGCTTGATTCTAATTTATATATATTCCTTATAATAATGATGTTCAATATTTTACTTTTTATTAATGACTAAACAACGAAAAAATAACTTAAAAGTGTCAAATAAAATTGTTCACTTGCAGAATTGTACTTCTACAAAGCAAGAGTTGCAGCTAGCTAAGATAATAAGTATAAATGATATTCATGGTGAAGAAGCATTATTGGAGTTGTTAATACAGCGTCGTATTATACAAGATACAGACTTTTCATCGTTAGATAGTATACTCTTTGAGATACTATGTAGTTCATCTTCAGACAGAATCCAGCAAACTTTATATAGTTATTTCACTAACGGTATTGTTAAATTGAAATCTTCTCTTAACATGGACTATCAGCCATTGCAAAATTTGCTTATGGCTCATAATTATAAAGAAGCTGATAAATTAACACAAATACATTTATGTAAACTAGCTGGTTTAGAGAGGAATAGTACAAGAGACTGGTTATATTTTACAGATATTCCACTATTACCATCTGATGATCTTTTAACGATAGATTTATTGTGGCGTATGTATTCTCGTAATAAGTTTGGTTTTTCACGACAAAGACAAATATGGTTAAGCAATAATTCTGATTGGGAAAAATTTTGGCTCCAAATTGGATGGATAGATAAAGGTATTGCTCGCCGATATCCCAATGAATTTTTTTGGAATATTACTGCACCTGATGGTCATTTACCATTATTTAATCAGTTAAGAGGTGTTCAAGTATTGTCAGCATTATTTGATCACATTGTCTGGAATATATAATGAGATTATATATTTTGTTTAAATTTTGTTAACTTTATTAAATTAATAAAGTGATTGAATAAGTGGTCAGAGTCGTGTGGTCCTGGACTTGCTTCTGGGTGGTATTGAACTGAAAAAATAGGCCTATATTTATGTATTATACCTGCAACAGTAAAATCATTTAGATTGAACTGAATGATTTTCAAGTTGTTAGAGATTAAAGACTTTGAATTAACAGCAAAGCCATGATTTTGACTAGTTATTTCAGCTTTTTGATGAGTACCTGTAGGATGGTTTAGACCTCGGTGTCCAAATTTTAGCTTGAATGTTTGTCCTCCTAATGCTAGGCTCAAAATTTGATGACCCATACAAATACCAAAAATAGGTATTTTGACAGATTCTATCAGTATTTTTATATTTCTAATAGCATCTATCATAGTAGATGGATCACCTGGACCATTAGACAATAATACACCATCTGGATTTAATAATTTAATTTCTTCGTACTTACTATTTGCTGGTAATACTGTAACGTTACATCCATAGTCAATTAGTCGTGATAGAATATTGTATTTTACTCCAAAATCTATAACTGCTATATTTATTGGTAATACGCATTTATTATAAGTGCTACAATTTAAATAAGAAAACATCTTCTGTTTTGTTCTGATAGGATTTAGTTGATATTTTTTAGTTGTTGTAACTAAGTTTGCTAAATTTGTTCTTTCCATACTAGGAAATTTATGTATAACCTTTTCTAAATTGTCTTTATCCAAAATTTTATTAGAAATACAACCATTCATAACACCATATTTGCGTAAGTGTTTAGTTAGTGATCTAGTATCTATTCCAAAAATATGTGGTATTTTATTATCTAAAATATATTCTATGAAAGATAGTTGTTTTCTCCAGCTACTAGGTTTGGAGCATATGTTTTTTGCAATTATTCCTTTTATATGTATCTTATTTGATTCATAATCTTCATGATTAATACCTGTATTGCCAATCTCTGGGTAAGTGAATGCAATTATTTGTCTTGAATAGCTTGGATCAGTTATAATTTCTTGGTAACCTGTCATACCTGTATTAAATACGACTTCTCCAATAGATAATAAAGAACTTATATAAGACCAGCCATTATATCTTGTTCCATCTTGAAGGTAAAGAATTGTAGGATATGAAATACATTTCATTGTTATTGTTCACGAAAATTATGATATTTGCTTAGATTCTATCCTGAATCTTAAATAGATAGTTCTGTTTTACGTAACTATCTATTTATTTATATTTAATAAACTGTAATTTATATTACAAATGCTATAAAGATACGATATGTACTTTACTATTCCCAACCTTTTTCGGATTGACTAATCACATAATTTGCAACATTCTCTATTTCGTCATCAGCTAAACGTCCTCCAAATGCTGGCATAGAATTTTTTCCATTTTTTACTTGATTAGTAATAGCTGCAATGCTATTCATTTCATTTTCTGCTAAAACATCATTTTTTAAAGTCTTGTCTGGCATTATTGCATTATTACCACCTGCATGGCAAGCAGAGCAATTAGCTGAAAAAATTTGTTCTCCTGCTTCTAAGTCAGCTGCAAATATATTTTGTGTACCTAAAAATGTAATATTAATAACTATTAATAGTATATATATAAGTTTCATGGATTTATTTGTCCTTAGTATAAAATAAATAATTTTAGTATAATTTCATAATACGTATTATTATATGCTGTTAGTATTTATATATAAGTATATTATATAAATAAAGCTTATATTGATTTAATAATAAATTTTTCCACCACCCCATTTTTCTGCAACAATTTTAGGTTGTATTAATATATGTCCAGCAATTGCAAATAAGTCTTCATCTGTTAAATTACGCATCTTCGGAAAAATTTCTGCACTTTTAATACTTGGATGCAGTTCTGCTATAGATGCTATACCATCATAACTAGTTGGATCTTTCATGTAATCTATTAATCCATTAATATTATCTCTCGCTGGAGTAGCTAAACTTAAAGATTCTAATTCTAGCCCGATATTAGGGTTAGTTTTTGTAATACCTCCATTATGGCATTGGGCACATGAGTTATTAAATAATCGTTTACCTCGTTTTACTTGTTCAGGTGTCAACAACACGGTTTTGCCTGATTCTTCTAATTGTACTGTTCTTGTTGCTTCGTCTAATTCTATTGCATATACAGGTTTTAGCAATATTCCAAATAGTAAGCTTGTTATAGTAAAAGATCGCCAAATATTTTTTGTTAGCATAATTATACCTAATGTATTACTAGTACGAGTATTAATAGTAGTAAATGAATGAAAAACTATTTGTAAGCTATACAACTTTTAATCTAATATAATATTTTCTAATTACTTATATCAATTAATTGTATTTATAATTCCATATTTTTATGATAGCTAAAATTAAGTAGTTCATTATTATTATTGTAATTCGACTTTTTCTTTAAACACTTTTAGTCAAATTTTCTTAATATTATATATATTTATAATTCATTATCTTATTCAATTGTAATAAAAACATAAAATTTCGTATATTTTACTTTTTAATTGTGTTCTTGGAATAATTAAATCTATAAAGCCATGTTTAAATAGGTATTCTGAAGTTTGAAAATTTTCAGGTAAATCTTCTCTTATTGTTTGTTCAATTACCCTTCTTCCTGCAAATGCAATAAGTGCATTTGGTTCAGCAATAATAATGTCACCGAGCATAGCAAAACTAGCAGTTACTCCACCAGTTGTAGGTGAAGTAAGAATAGGTAAGTATATAAGTCTTTTTTGTTGATGTTTTTGAAGTGCAGAAGAGATTTTGGCCATTTGCATTAAACTAAGCATACCTTCTTGCATCCTTGCACCTCCAGAAGCACATATAATAATTACTGGGATATCTAAATTGGTTGCTATTTCTATAAGGCGTGTTAATTTTTCACCCACTACTGAGCCCATACTTCCACCCATAAAACGAAAATCCATTATACCACAAGCAACAGGAATGCCATTAATCGTTCCTGTACCTGTTTGTACAGCATCTAGAAGTCCAGTTTTTGTTTTCATGTCTTCTAATCTTTTACCATATAGTTTTTGGTCGCAAAAACCAAGTGGATCTGTAGATGCTAAGTTATTATTTATTGCTCTCCAACTATTGATATCAAGTATTTGTTGAATGCGATCATGACTAGAAGTTGGAAAATGATGTTTGCATTGAGGGCAAACTTTATAATTTTTATTTAAAGTTTTATAATACATTAAAAGACCGCACTTATCGCATTTTATCCAAAGTCCTTCGGGTACTTGTAGTTGGATTTTTTTTTTTTTTTTTTTTTAAGATGTATTTCGTTTAGTAATTAACCATTCATATAAAGACATATTGTTTCAGGATGCAAGTTGATTTTATTAATCTTTAATATTAGTCATAAAATATAGAAAATTAAGGAGTTCACAGAGAAAGAGCGATATATATTTATCGAGTAATTCTGTTCTCCTTAATTTCATTCTGTATTGTTAGTTTCTTAGTGTTTTATCTTTTTGACTAACTAATAATAATGCTAGTGTTATCGGTACAACTACTATTAAAGCGCCAAAAATTAAACTATTTAAAAAACTAGATAATGATGAAGTCATTATTTATTACCCTTGTGTGTTAATTTGTAAAAATAAATATGTTAATTACATTAAATAAATTATTCAATCAATCAACCGAGAATATAATTTCACTTGTTACTATCTTTTAATTATAATATATATGCTGTTATATTTAGATTCAGTCCTTTGTTTTTATTAACATTTCCATTTTATAATAACTGTTCCCCATGTTAGACCTGCACCAAAGCCAGCCATAACAATAATATCATTATATTTGATTTGTTCTTTTGCTAATGCTTCGTCTAAAGCAAGCGGAATAGAAGCAGCTGATGTGTTACCATACTTACTTAAATTAGAAATTAATTTATTATAATGAATTGATAATCTATCAGCTACAGCATGTAATATTCTTTCATTAGCTTGATGAAGTAGAAGCCAGTTAATATCTTTTATAGAGATATTAACTGATTTTAAGCATTTTGTTATACTAAGTGGTACTTGAGATACGGCAAATTTATATACTTCTTTACCATTCATAGTAATATATTGAAATCTGCCTTGAAAGATATTTAAATCTCCATTATGCCTATCTGTATTACTATTTTTTTTATATGGTATCGATAGTTGTTCTGACTTATTTCCGTTAGTATTTAATTGAAATCCTAATATACCATTATCTTCTTTTGAACAAGCTTGTATTATAGCTGCACCGGCAGCATCTCCAAATAAAATACATGTACTACGATCAGACCAATCCGTCCATTTAGATAAAGCATCAGCACCTACTACTAATATACTTTTATAGCTTTTATTTTGTATAAATTGAGCAGCAGTAACAATTCCTAAAATAAAGCCTGAGCAAGCAGCAGTTAAATCAAATGCAACAGCTTTATTTGCGCCGATCTTAGCTTGAAGTTCCCCAGCACTTCCAAAAAGATCCTTAGGGCTTGAAGTTGCCAATATAATTAAGTCAATTTCTAGTGGGTCCATTGATGCTTTGTTTAATGCTCTCTTTGATGCTAATGAAGCAAGATCGATTATGGATGTATCTTGACCGGTTAAAACTCTCCTTTCTTTTATACCTGTCCGAGTTACGATCCATTCATCTGATGTTTCAACTATCTTACTTAAATGTTCGTTGTTGATACGTACATCTGGAATGGCAGAGCCTGTCGCAAGAATACGAGCTCCTTGCAGAATTGATGATATCATGTCACTTTCAAAATTCAGTTCAATTATAAAAATTAATATTATCCATTAAATATGAAAAATAAACAGCTGGTATTTTTATTTTATTTTCTATATGTTTGGAATGAATAAATTGTATATTTCAACTACTATATTTAAGTAAATATTTTATTACTTATAGTATAGTAATTTAAGTCTACTTTATTGTTAATTTATGTAGATAGTAATGTTAAATGTAAATAGAAAAACCCGAAAAATATACCTTTGTAATTTAGCTTAGTTGCTGCTACTTTCCAGTCCTGACAAATTTCAGCCATTACATGTGTAATTTTCCGAGTGTAATACTATTATATCATTAGATTTATCTTGAAGCAACTATTGTATTTATTAATATTTACTGTGACATTCCTTGTATTATAAAATCGAAATAAGGAGATACCATTTTACTGTAATCTTCTGTGAGTATTTCTAGGGTTGCTTGTTTAAGACACTTTATTGCATCTATCATACCTAATACAGGCACTTCTAAGGAGTTATACATTTCTCTTACGCCGATAATTCCAATTTTTTCAATAGATTCTTTATCACTGGCTAAAATTCCATATGTTATAAGACGTAAATACCATCCATAATCTCTTAAGCATAATGATCTCTTTCTTGCTCCTTCAGCATTTCCGCCTGGTGCAATATATTCTGGATGAAGTTGAAAAATTGTTTTGCTCGCTTTTTGTATAATTTCTTTTTCTTTATCCCTTAATATACAGCTAATATTTATTCGTGTCTCACCTGTTTTTAAATAATTTTGTATGGATTGTAACTCTCCTATACTTGGATACCTTAATTCATTATCTGCACCAGCAATAATCTGACTAACTAAACTCATATCTATTTGTTTATTTGTTTATGTTTTTATAAGTTTTATTTTAACAAAAAAAACAAAAAAATAATAAAAAAACAAGCTTACAATATATATAGCTTGTATAAAATATACAAATTTTATTTTTCTTAGCTTTTTAGTTGATTTTTAAAAAGAAAAAAATAAAATGTCTGGGAAAAAACGGTTAATCTCAATAATTAAACCAGCTGTAAAAGTAATCCAAACAGCTCCTACCACAGGAATTGTTGATAAATATTTAAGTAAATTGTTATTCATGGTATAATTTTCTTATATTTTAATAAAAACTAGCGAGGAGATACAGTGATATCCTTATCATTAGCTATCAATGCTCCGCTAGTAAATTCTTGTATAGCAGCCAATGGCCATGTGAAACCAGATACGCAAAATCTGATTGCTAGTGGGACATCAATAATAATTTCTTTTTCCGCAGGTTTATTAGTTTTAGAAGCAGCTTGAAGGTATCCTCTACCTACCCATCCAATCCAGCCGGTTATATATACAAATAAGAGACCTGGAAATATGAATTCTCCTGCATGATTCCATCTGCCATCTGTAATTAAATGCGGTAAACCATCTGTACCACATAAGATGCTAGATTTACTGTATTTGTCAAACCGTATTTGTGTTTTAGTGATTTGTTTCTCTAAGGCAATAGCTGGTGGTGTTGAAGGTTGATATTTAGCAAGACGATTCTCTAATTTTTTGATGCTATTTTTTAATCTTTTTGCAAATGCAGGCGATTCTTTGCATGGTGTTAGTCCAGCAATATCTGCCAATGAGTTTGAAGGATTTGTAGAAATGCATAATAATATGGTGCATATCACTGTAAATATTTGTTTTATCTTCATATATTTATTTTCCTTAAAAAAATGATAATTGATAGTGTAACAGAGAGTTGCGTAAAAATAATCAATAAAAATTATTTATAATACTAAACAATAATATATTGCTATTGTTTTTTGTCAATATAGTAACATTTATTGAAAGTATGAAAAATAAGATATAAAAATTTTTCTATTATCTTATAATTGCCATATTGGTTTTACATTTTATGAAATTAATAATATAATATGACTTTTTGGAAGAAATTTTTTAAAAATGCAGATACGGTTGATTACTATGCTAATTTTAACAGTATTAAAGAAGAATGTTTATTTGAAGATGTTTTATTAATTAAACATTTAGAAAATAAAGGTAAGTATGCAGATATTTATATTAGTACAGGAAAAAATATTAACCTACATGAATTAGAAAAACTATGTGATTCAGTTGGATGGGTACGTAGACCTCTGAAAAAAGTAAAGATAGCTATTGATCATAGCTTTATTACAATAAGCTTATTTTATAAATATAATAATAATAAAAAGTTAATAGGGTTTGCTAGAGCTACATCTGATACAGTATTTAATGCTACAATTTGGGATGTTGTAATTCATCCTAATTTTCAAGGTAAAGGTTTGGGTAGGGCTCTTATGGATCAAATTATATTACAGCTTAGATATGCCGATATTAGTACTATCACTTTATTTGCAGATCCTCAAGTTGTAAGTTTTTATCGTAATATAGGTTTTATAACGGACCCTGATGGTATCAAAGGTATGTTTTGGTACCCACGTTAAAATTATTCTGTTGCTGGATACTAGACAATTAATTAATTATTATTTATAATATGTGATTAGTCATGCGGGATATAGCGCAGCTTGGTAGCGCGCCTGCTTTGGGAGCAGGATGTCGCAGGTTCAAATCCTGCTATCCCGATTATATTTTTTAGTATTTAGCATAATGAGTTTTTGTTTAGCCTTCTTATTTTTATTATCAATTTTAAGAATTTTTATATATATATCAGTAGTATTTTTGTAATCATTTAATATTTCATATAATTTAGCTAAATTATGTAAAGCAGACAGATATATAGGTTGTTTTTTGATAGCTTGTAAATAGTAGTACTGTGATAAATTATAGTGCTTTATTTGACAATAACAAAAGCCTATACAATTATAAAATTGTTCTATTATTTTATTTTCTTGATTTATATTAGACTCTAAAATTATGATAGATGATATCCATTTTTTTTGCTTTAAATAAATTTGAGCCAATTGTAAAGACTCATAACTATTAATATTCTCTTTATCTTGTCTTTTTAATATGTTATTAATTATGAAAAACTGTCTGCATAGTTTATATAATTCTATTGTTATTAATAGGCAAATAGGAAATAAAAAAGTTACTAAAGAAATTAAATATATTGTTGGCATTATGTTATTATAAATAATAAATTGTATAAGTATCAGTTATTAATAGTATATATATTAAATTGATTACTCAATAATTATTTAAGTTCTTTATAAACAAATAATTTTATTATAAATTATAGAATGACTAAATCAACTTTAAGAGGTACTAATCGTAAAAAAATACGTAAATCAGGTTTTTTAGTACGTATGAAAACTGTGAGTGGTCGAAGAATTATAAATGCAAGACGAAGAAAAAGAAGAAAAAGAGTTGGATTATAAGTAAGGTCTTTTACCTATATTGTTAATATAAAAATATCTATTGTACAAATGTAAATGTAAAGCAAAAAATAAGGTTTATAGAAATATATTTTAACTATTAGAAATATTTATGCATTTCCAAGATGAATTAAGAATTTTATTATCATCACGTCATTCATTGATATATATTGTTACTAATGAAGAAGAAAGATTAGAAAATACGATCAATAAGATGGCCATTAATGATTATCCAAGTAATGTTTACTCCTGGGATTTTATTGATGGTTATCAAAATAATCCTAATTATAATGAAAAAGCTAGAAGTAATCCACTACATGCTCTTGAGGTAATTGAAAATTTAGATTTTTCGACTTCTAAAATTTTCATTCTTAAAGATTTTCATATCTTTATAAAAGATTCTAGTATTGTTCGTAAAATTAAAAATTTGTTTAGAAAACTAAAAAATTCTAATTTACATATTATTATTATTGCGTCCGAGATCCAAGTTCCAAAATTATTAAAAGAAATTATAACAATTATAGAGTTTCCTTTGCCTAATGAAGAAGAAATAATTATGGAATTGAACCGTTTATTCTCAATAATGTCAACAGATTGCGGTATTCAACTTGATAGTTTAGCTTTAGCATATAAAGGAATGTCAATTGAACTAATTCGTAGATCTGTTACTAAACTCATCTTTTCTCAAAAGCCCAATCAAGAAATATTTGAAATAATTTCAAAAGAAAAACAACAGTTTATTCGTCAAACAGATCTGCTAGATTTTTATCCTATAAATAGTTCTTTAGAAGATATAGGCGGTTTATTCAATTTGAAGCAATGGTTAAAAAAAAGATCGAATGTATTCTCAAAACAAGCTCAAAGCTACGGTCTACCAGCCCCAAAAGGTATTTTATTAGTCGGTATTCAAGGTACAGGTAAATCTCTAAGTGCAAAAGCGATATCTAAACAATGGAATATACCATTACTAAAATTAGATATAGGTAGAATATTTGGTGGTATAGTTGGAGAATCTGAAAGTAAGATGAGAGAAATGATAAAGCTCTCAGAAGAATTTGCACCTTGCGTGTTATGGATAGACGAAATAGATAAAGCTTTTAGTCGTGTCAATCATAGTGGAGATAGTGGTACAACTAATAGAGTTCTGAGTTCTTTTTTAACATGGTTGTCAGAGAAACAAAAACAAGTGTTTATTGTGGCTACTGCTAATAATATATTAAATCTTCCTCCTGAGATGCTAAGAAAAGGAAGGTTTGATGAAATCTTTTTCTTAGATTTACCTAATTTACATGAAAGGTCCAAGATATTTCAAATACATTTAATTAAGGTTAGGCCTTTAACTTGGAAACATTATAATATTCAATACTTAAGTGAGTTGACTGGTAGTTTTTCAGGAGCAGAAATTAAACAGTCTATTATTGAAGCAATGCATAATGCATTTTATGAAAAACGGGATTTTACTACAAATGATATTGGAGATGTCGTAAGTGAATTTATCCCTCTAGCTTTTACTGATAGTTCAAGCATACTATCTCTACAAGAATGGGCAAAGTTGGGCAAAGTTAGACAGGCTTCAAAATAGTTAAATTATGATTATTTAAAGATATTATTGTTTGAGGCAATAGATCTAAATTTATTTGTATTATGGATAGTATAGTAAGATGAATTTGTCTATAATATCTAATTAAGATACCATTTATTTTATTCTATAAATGAAATCGTAGTAATACTTCTATTACTAATCACTAAAATGTTACTGCTTTGAGCATATTTTATATATATTATATATTATCAACGTCATTATTAGTTTTATAA